TTCCCGTCCGTCCTTGCCTTGTATTCTATTCCTTTGTATTTGTATACTTATTTTCTACCATTAGTAATGGTATACAAGTAATAAGTTTCAGACATCCCGCAAAATAAAAAAAGAGTAAAAGAGTCTAAAAAAAACAAAGAAAAGACTTCTAGAATTTTTTGAATCATATATCAGTCTATAAATCAACAAGAATTTGGCACTTTTACCAACTTTATTTTTTATTTTAAGGAATCTCTAGATCTAGAAATTCATTTCGTACAACTGAACCTTTTCAAACTGTTTCTTTTTCAGAACCAAAAAGATTTGTGCCAAAATCACAGATGCGAAGAAGAACAGAAGGCCTTGGACTCGTAATGGATCTTGAAGCACTATTTCTGTGTCTCCCTGACCAAAACCTCCTACATTTGGATTACTTGTTAATGGTTGATCAAGCTTGATGGATTCACCTTCTGAAACAAGAAGTTCTGGTCCTGGAGGTATAATATCAACCACTTGACGTCCTTCTGATGCATCAACTATGGTTATTTCATATCCCCTTTTTTCTTTACGTGCTATTCTACTTACTATACCAGCAGATGTAGCATTATAAACTGTATTGTTACTCTTGCTACCATCAGGATAAATCTGACCCCTTCCTCTGTTCCCACCTACATATATGGGATATTTTAAGAAATGAACGTCTTTTTTCGTAGCAGGGTCGGGGGAAAGAATAGGAAAGACGATTTCACTATATTTCTGACCGGGAACAGGACCTATCACAAGAATATTTCTTTTATTAGGACGATAAAACTGAAAAGAAAGATTGCCCATCTTTTCTTTCATTTCGGGAGAAATACGATCGGGTGGGGCTAATTCGAATCCCTCGGGTAAAATAAGAACAGCTCCTACATTCAAAGCCCCTTTTTTACCATTAGCAAGAACTTGTTTCAGTTGCATATCATAAGGAATTCGAACAACTGCTTCAAATACAGTATCAGGAAGTACAGCTTGCGGAACTTCAATATCCACGGGCTTATTAGCTAAATGGCAATTGGCACATACAATTCGACCAGTTGCTTCTCGTGGATTTTCATAAACCTGCTGCGCAAAAATGGGATATGCATTTGAAATAGATGCTCGAGTTATTACATATATCATGATTGATACATAAATGGATCGAGTCATCTGTTTTTTTACCCAAGAAAAAGTCTTTCTATTTTGCATGGTCCAATCATTGATCCCCGGAATTTCTACAATAAATTTGATAGGTAGCTAGTAGAATTCCCTATCCACAAGTTTGCCATTGTATTGATTATACTGAAAGAATTGTACTAGTAGAATATAGTATGAATACCTTGAATTGAAAAGGTAGAAGTATAAAGAATAAGTAAGATGAAAAATGATTTCTTTATACACAAAGAAAGGTTCTGATTTTATTGATATCAAAAGATCTAATGAATTATTCATTCATTGAATGATAAATTACTACAAGCGAGGGAGATACACGATTTAAAAAATGGAAGATCCAATATTTCACAATTGTATCTAGAATCACTGGAAAAGTGGAAACAAGACCAGATATAATCTGATCATTCTGAGCCAATCCAAAATCATTGTAGATCGAACCAATCATTAGTTCCCAACCATGGGTCGAGTGAAATCCGATCCATAAATCAGTAACTAAAAGAATTGAAAAAGCTTTGATTGTATCACTTAAGTTATAGAGAAATTCCTGAATCCAAGAATTTAAAATGAAAAGTTCTTCATTACCCAGAAAAAAATAACCACTTAGAATAGCGAAACAGATTAGATTTGTAGAGAAATGCAAAATGATATGGAAATGAGATTCATTTTGTCTTTGGACCAATTGTATTGTTTCCTTGTGCATTCCTATACGAAGCCTTTGCATATGTGTCTCCGAGTACTCCTTTATCATCTCGTCCAACAGGAATAGTTCTTCTAATTCCATAAATTTTTCTAGAACATTTTTCTCTTGAATATCATTCAAAGGGATTTCGGATTGCCTAGTATTCCACCAATTAATAACCCAAGTTTCTAGACATTTCTTAAATGAGAGAGAAACCCACCAGGGCAAAAAGATTATAGACACAAGATATGGGAGGGAAGCCAATGCTTTCTTTTTTTTCATTCTGTATCCGTGATGTGAATTGTTAATGAACCTGTTTCATTGGTCGATTCTATCTGAGATTTCTATGAAGTACGAATTATATAACAAGAGCCTATAACTCTAACAAGAATAAGGTATCAAACCTATGAATCTTTTCCTATTTTTGTTTTTGTTTAAGAATTGAGTCTTTGGATCTAGAATAGAACATACAAGAAAGGCTCTTTTCGAATGAAAAAAAAGTAAATATTCTTTCCATATTCCAGAGATCACAATTAGGAAAATTGTAACCTATTTCCCTTTCATTTATTCCTTTCAATGAAGACTCGAAAATCCATTTGAACTAACAAATAGAATTTGGATTTAAAGACGAACCCTACTGGATTCTTTAATTCTTTTATTTCCATTTCGAATTTGAAAGATTTCACTGTCTAACCGCAGCGCAGGGATAGGGTATCAATTCAAAGGCCTAAAAAGAGGAATTCTTTTTTACGAAAACAAAAGACATGTTAGGATATTTGATGAATCTATACTTATTTACTTATTACTTATTAGACCTTTTACTAATCTAACGAGTGAAGCCAGACACCATGTGTATGCTTATACAAAATAGTTATTGTTCCATATACGTCTTCCCACTTTTTAGATGTATTAAGTTCCTTCTCTCATGCTGAGATTTATTCTTCAGTTCATTTCAAAAGACTTCAATCGGTACGCGCAAGAAATAGGCCAATTCGGCAGCTTTTTGTTCAATTTCTCGTGGAGTCAAATCCTCATCAGTACGGGTCAAGGGAATGGCTCCTTGACCCTTGATTTCCATATAAAGGACACGACGAGGAAAAAGACCCTCTCTCACCTCCATTCTGATTGATTGGATATCTTTCAGAAAGAAACGAAGGAAGATGCGACGATTTCTTCCAGGAAATCCCCAACGAAAAAGGGACATTATCCCTTCTTTTCTATCGAATCGGTCATAACCACTACCTACATTCCATGAAATTGTGCACCACAAATAAGAACTAATGAATAGACCTGCGATTCCATAGAAAGACATCACGATCCCTTGTGGGAAAAAAAGGATTTGCTGAGACGGAAATACGGATATCAGATTTTTACCAAGATAACTGGAAGTTCCAACCACTAAGAATCCTAGTGAACCTAAAAAAAGGATACAGGCCCAGCAAAAATTACTTGTTTTTCGAGACCCCGTTATAAGTTCTATCCATATATGTTCTGATCGCCAGTTCATACTATACTAGATCCAGTTGCATTCGATTGGAATTGAGAGAATAACCCAAATGGATTTGACTTGACTTTTATTGCTTGATCCCGAAGTAACTTTCATCAACTAGCAGCATTCCGACAGGAACCATTAGGAATAATTGGTTAGATACATTGAGTTTCTATTTAAAAAATTTTTCAAAAAAGATTTGCTGATCATTTTGAATTTCATCATTTAATTGATTAAGCTATAACCGCATATACATGCATTAATGCCGTATATTATGCATCGGTATACATAACAAAACAACTCTTTCATTTGTTTTCGGAAAGGCCAAATATCATATATCCTACCATATTACATTAAAAAAGTATCTGTATGATGATCCAGTGTTGAAATAAATTGATGAGATTTCATCGTATTTAGACAATCTTATTTCTTTGGACATAAAGAGATAAAGAAGCCATTGCGATTGCCGGAAAGACTAGGCCCACTAAAGGAACAAAAATAGAGGGAAAGTTCAAATCTATCATAGAATGGGTACCTCAATTTCATATTTGTACCTATTATAAATTTTAATTATAAAGATATATTCTAATAAGTCTATCTATTCATTATTAATCTTAATCTATTAAAAAGAAATTAGAAAGAATATTAAGATAATATTAATATGAAGTATTTAATAATCAATAACGAATGTAGAACTCAATGAAGTATGCCTATTCCTCTTTCGACACGAATATGTATGAGAATCCCCTTTAATAAATTGGATTCTTCTTCTCCCATCCTTATCTTCATCGTCTTTCTATCTTTACCTTTCAAAACAAAAAAGGTGTTTTGAAAGGTAAAGATAGAAAAGAGTTTCTTATGAGTTTCCTATTTTTATTTTAACCAATCTTATCCAACAAACAGGGATTCCTAGTGAAAAACCGGGGGTTCTCACTAAAGAAAAAGAACTTCTATATTCTTCTTATTTGTTATTTGAATATTTCTATTTTCTTTATTTGATTTGAGATTTCTTCTTTCTTTTTATTTAGTCTTTTCTTTTCATTTTTTCGATCTATTTTTTTATCTCTTTTTCGTTGTTCTATTGTTCTATATATGAATAATGAATATGTCAAAAGAACGGAAAAAATCATTTTTATTTCCCTAATTTCTCGGAAGGAGAAAGAAATTCTTTTTTATCTTGTCAATAGAGGGATGCTTGTTTCTAATCAGGAAGAGAGATAGAATAAAAAAAGTATCCGGGCCAAAAAGTCATTATCCAAAACTTCTGACTCTTACTACACTTATAACTGATGTCTACAAAGAAAACACCATCTTCTTAGTTTTGTTTTTTTCATTATAATGAACTAAATACGTATTCGCTACAAATAAAAATAACTGAAGCTAATGTTATACTTCCATTTGAAAATGAAGAATTTCAATCTTTTTGAAATTTTTTTTTAATCTTGGTTCAAGGGAAGGAAACCGTGTAGCTGAAATAACTCATTCAGAACACCTTTTAAAGGATTACGTGGTACAATTGGGTCGAATAAGCCCTTATGGAATAAATACTCAGCCGCTTGTAAACCGTCGGGTACTGTCTTTTTCAATGTTTGTTCAATTACTCTTTTACCCGCAAACGCAATGTAGGCATTAGGTTCAGCAATAATGATATCTCCCAACATACCA